CCAATCCACGGTTTCATAGAAATCAAAAATTCTTTTCAAATTTCATATTTCTGAACAAGAATTTCTCTCATCAGTTAAGTTACCCCATAGATCTATTAGTAATTCCAAAATTGTCCCATGGATTTCCCTATTTCAATTGTATGACGTATACGCGTTATCCAAATAAATGGTTACTCTACTTTATTTTATTATATTTTATTATATTTTATTATGGAATGATTATTATTCTATTCCATTCTTTTTCCTCCTTTTTTTGATCATAACCAAATAAAAACTTCTCGAATTACCAGAATCCATAGTAAAAAAAACAAAGTTCTTGGGTATTCAAATAGTAATAGTTTCGTTCATCAGTATACTACTAAATTAAAATTGGAATGAAATCTAATCTTATTCAATTCAAATATTGAATATCTCTCCTTGTCCAAAAGGGCACAATTTGAGTGGAAGGTCCACATTTTTTTTTTTTAGAATCAGTCTATTTTTATATTTTTATGATATTTCGTACTACTGTATGATTCCTTTTTTGTGGGATTTTCTTATTTTCCAAAAGGGAAAATGAGAAGAATTATAGAATGGATTGCTAATTATGCCTAGATCTCGGATAAATGGAAATTTTATTGATAAGACCTCTTCAATTGTAGCTAATATCTTATTACGAATAATTCCGACAACTTCAGGAGAAAAAAGGGCATTTACCTATTACAGAGATGGTGCGATTTGATTCTTGTTTTTTTTTTTAGCCCTTAGTCTGATAGAAATAGACGCGATTCGGGATAGAAAGAAACAAATTTTTGAAAGAAACCCACGCTTAGTGAAGGTGAAGTTTAGAGATAGAACAATTCCTTCTGTCGTGTATCCTCGATTGATGCAGCCTCAGATGCTTTAATTATCGATTTTAGTATTGAGCGAAAGGTTACGCCTATACTATAGGTTCTAGTTTGCGGGTTAATCCTACTCCACTAGTACAAATAGGCAGCATAGGGGAAGAAGCGCTACTCCTAGGAATCAACAACACGAAAACTTTGTTATAAATTCCCCCTTCCCTTTCCTTATCGATATCGGGACTAACAAGAATGGTTGGGACAACAAACATCCATCTCGTTCGTACTTTGGATACCCGTATAACCATCAAAGATCGTTGAAGTGACTAATTCCTAGAAATAGGAAGCGTTGAGGACAAAGAAATCGTTGGAGTTACCATTTCCATCTAGCACTAATATGATTGGTGTTAAGAAAAAACAAACCCTTTCGGGAAGGCTGGCTAGAAATTTCTTGTAAAAATACTAGTCCCTGTCAGTTCATAATGAGAATAGTGAAATTTTGATTACATAGATTATTTCCCACAGTACTTTATGCACAGTAGGGAGGAGCCGTATGAGATGAAAATCTCACATACGGTTCTGGAACGGAGATTCTTTGAATAGAGTGAACGACCGTAACGGATGTCAGCTCAATCCGAAGGAAATTATGCGGAAGCTTTACAGAATTATTATGAAGCTACGCGACTAGAAATTGATCCTTATGATCGAAGTTATATACTCTATAACATAGGCCTTATACACACAAGCAATGGAGAGCATACGAAGGCTTTGGAATATTATTTTCGGGCACTAGAACGAAACCCATTCTTACCACAAGCTTTTAATAATATGGCCGTGATCTGTCATTACGTGCGACTATCTCCACTATAGAACGAGGAAAAAACAGATAAAATCGGCTAGTAAATACTAGAAAAAAAAAAAAATAGGCTTTCTACATATGCATCGTCCAAAGTAACGATTTTTATCAGCTGTAGCAAGGAAAGAGACTTCACGAGAACCAAAGAAGAAATAAGTACGCCTATATACTCTATGGATAAAGGATCTAATTGATATAGAAAGCGCCGTAAAGATCAATTAGCAAGCTATTGGGTCGATACAGTTAAGAACTGCTTACTTATGTCATGATATGAGATAAAAGTTCGGAATCAACTTATGTAATAGAGTCAATCCACTAAGATATTGAGCAGCGGTGTAGTATCAAATCCCAAAGATAGTAAGTTCTTTTTTCTTATGGAGGAAAGTCTTTTTCAACGATTCTATATGAATTTCATATATGAAATGAAATCGAGATAGTTACCTTTCAGAAAATTTTAACAAACAATATAGGGGATATCTATTCTTCATTCTTCTGAAGGTGTGGGAGAAAAGATAAAACTGATTATTGATTAAATTAAAATTAGAGTTTGAAACTTATGTAATTAACTTCTTCTGGTTCTGGTTAACCCAAGAAAAATAGGATAGATTTATTAGAAATCTAATTCAGTTACCATAGGGTAAATTAATAAGATGGGACACAAAAAGAATCGATTGATGAGCCGTATGAGGTAGGAAACTCTCAAGTACGGTTCTAAGGGAAGGAATTGACCCGCCTATTCCGACCGGGGAGAACAGGCCATTCTACAGGGTGATTCTGAAATTGCGGAGGCTTGGTCCGATCAAGCTGCTGAGTATTGGAAACA